ACTGCTACGCTTATCATACTTAAAGCTTTCCACTCCTCTCGCATTCGCTCGAGTTTCTTTCCACTCCTTACAGTCTCGTTCAAGCTGCTTCGCTTCTATTATTATAGGAAGGAGAGGGGAATAAGAAGAACTGCTACTAATAGTTTTCTTAGAACAGCGTAGCAACTAATTGAACTATTCTATGAGAACAGCTACGCAACAAATATCATAGTTCTAATACGCTTCCTTCTAATACGCTTCTAATACTTAAAGCTTGGAACTCCTTACAGTCTCGTTGCTTTCCACTCCTTACAGTCTCTAAGGAAGGCAAGTGATTTATAATACGATTAAGAATATGAAATGAAAGTGAAATGAGAACTGCTACGCAACGAGACAGAGAGAATAGGAGAAAGGGGAACTGCTACGCTTAGAATTGAATAGTTCAAACTGCGTAGCTCCTCTCACTTCATTTTAAAGCTTCTTTCCACTCCTGTAAGTCAAGTACAGGAAAGTAGCTTTCACTCCTCTCACATTCGAATAGTGAAATGAGAATAGGAGAATAGTTCAATGAGAACAGCGTAGCAACTCTCTTTCCTTAGCAGTCTCGTTGCTTGGAACTCCTGTAAGTCTTTCTCCTTGTGGAACTATTCAATTCGAACAAGGCTTGGAACTCCTCGAACATTCGTCTAGTGAAATGAGAATAGGAGAAAGGGGAACTGCTACGCTGTTCTTCTTTCCACTCCTTACAGTCTCGTTGCTTGGAACTCCTGTAAGTCAAGTGTCTTTTCGCTCCTGTTCTTCATTTTCCCTTAGCAACACAGGAAGGCAAGTGATTTATAATACGATTAAGAATATTCAATTCCAGTTCATAGGCCTTAACAAAACTGAAATGAGAATAGGAGAATAGTGAAACTAATAGAATCGTTCAATTCGAATAGGAGAATAGTTCCATTCGAACAGCTACGCTTCTAAGTTTATAGTCTCGTTGCTTTCCACTCCTTAGCAGTCTCGTTGCTTGGAACTCCTTACAGTCTTTAGTAGCCAAGGAAGGCAAGTTCTTTATAATACGATAAAGAAAGAGTAGGAGAAAGCAAGAAAGAACTATCTGACTTCGCGGATAAGAAATCAAGGACTTGTCGGTAGATCAGCTAGCTCGCGCTCTAGTCTTTCATTGATCTTTTCTGCCCGGACCATCGCTTTAGCGCCTTTAGCAACTACTATAGCCCAGCCCGGACCATCGCTTATACCGGAAGCGACATCATCAAATATGCCTATTCGAATTTCACTATTCTATTATTCTAATGGAACTATTCTATTAGTTGCGTAGCAGTTCTAATTAAAGAACTATTAGTACCCTTTACTTAAGAGATTACTTTCTTAGTAGTTGCGTCTCGTCTCATTTCCTTACTTCTTGCCTATGAGAATTGAACTATGATATTAGAAGCGTAGCTGTTCTTCTTTCGCCCCCTCTCACATTCGTTCGAGTGGCTCCGCTCCTCTCTCTAAATAGAAAGACTCAACGAGGAGTATGAGAAGAGAGTTTCGAAGGTCAGATGAAAGCGGATTCTCTTTCCGGACCGGTTTGAAATCGATTCTCAAGGGGGAAAAGAAAAGGAAGTAAGACCCGTGTTTAGTTTCGTTACCGGCCAACACTCCTCTCCTTAACTGGAAAGTGGCTCCGCACCTCTCACATTGGAACGCCTTTCCTTATAGTAAAAACGAGTGGCTTTTTCGAAAGGCGTCAAAGTTTGACGTATATAGATATAGTGAGTGTGCCATGAGTTTAAGGATTGCTTCCCAGACGAGGGTCACAGAAGAGGGGAATAAGAAGAACTGCTACTAATAGTTCTTTAATTAGAACTGCGTAGCAGTTCTAAGTTTATAGTCAAGTTGCTTTTCGCGCTTTTCCTTTTAAAGCTTCTTCCACGCCTCTCACATTCGTTCGAGCTACCTTCGTTCCGTCATTAATGAAAAGAAAAGGGAGTTTACTTGCTTTTATGAAATGAAAAGGGATGCGCTAAGGCAAGCTACGCTGTTCTTCTTCCGCTTAGAGTAAGGAAATAAACTCCCTTCCTCTAACAAGTAAGTCTTTCTCCTTGCGGAATAGTTCAATTCGAATAGGCTTTCCACTCCTTTCCTTGCAGTCAAGCAGCTTCGCGCCTTTCGCCCCCTCTCTCTAAGCTAAACGCCCCTCTCCTGTAAGTCTTTTTGCTTTCAGCTTCTTTCCCTGCGGTCAAGTGACTTCGTTCCTCTCCAAACTTTATAGTCAAGCAAGCGGCTTGGAACTTCCTTCTTTATAGTAAAGGAGAGGAGTGGAAAGCCTATTCTAAGCGACATCATCTTTTATGCCTATGAGAATTGAACTATGATATTATGAGAATTGAACTATGATATTATGAGAATTGAACTATTCTATTATTCAAATGGAACTATGATATTAGTTGCGTAGCAGTTCTAAGAAAACTCTTACTATAAGGAAAACGGAGCGGAAGTTGGAAAGGCGTTCCATTTAAAGCGATCTTCTTCTAAGCGGAAACGAGACTAGAAACTCGAATTCCAGTTTGAACTATAAGGAATTGATGTAGCAGTTAAAGAATGAAACTTGGCTTCAAGCCGGGCTAGGAACTTCGAACCTACTCCTTTTCCCTGAACTCGTAGCTTCGCTTCGTCATCAAATATGCCTATTCTAATTGGTAAGCCAAGTCCGATCGATCTTAAAGCTACGAGGTTCCCGTTCTCAATTCTTCTTTCACTCCTCTCTTCCCTTATAGTCTATCGAGTTGCTTTTAGCTCCTTTCCCTGCTACATAAAGTCAAACAGCTTCGCGCCTCTCCTGTAAGTCGAGTCGCTTTTCAGCTCCTTTCCCTACGGTCAAGTGGCTTTCGCTCCTTCCAACAAGTATAGAAGCGTAGCTGTTTTAAAGAGATACCCGTTCGTGAACCTTACCTAAGGTTCACTCACTAGATAGAAGCGTAGCTGTTTTAAATAGAAGCGTAGCTGTTCGAATAGAATAGTCTCGTTGCTTTTCGCCTCTCGCATTCGTTATTAGTTGCTACGCTGTTCTTCTTTCACTCCTCTCTTCCCCTAAGGCCATTTGCGGCGCATTTAACGCGGCGACAGCCCCCCGCATACCCAATATATCATGAGAGTGGCGGAACGGGGCTTAAAAGCGCCGGAAATGGGCTGTTAGCTTTCCAACCTTATAATCAAGCAAGTGAGGAAGGGCGTTCCATGCCTATTCGAATAGAACTATTCTAAGCGTAGCAGTTCTAAGAAAACTCTTACTTACAGGAGAGGCGCTTTAGCCGCTCGACCGTAGGGAGAGGAGTGAAAGCCATTTGAGTTTTCGCTTGCTTGATTATTTGGAAAGGGGCGGAAATACGGTTGTTTACTTGCTTACTTTTCTGAGAAGCTCTTTACGACTATAAAGGACAGGGGGCTGTTCACCTTTGGAAACTTAGCTAGACCGGTCACGACATGTTGTTTGTTGATATTTATTGAGGAGTTTAGCTGACTGAATCCATAAACCGTCAAAGTCACCGTCACTGGTACTTTTGTGACTCTATTCTATAGGTAGGTATAGGTATTGGTGGAGCTTGCGTAATGTAGTTGTAGTTAAGACGAAAGGGGAAGGAAGCTCGACCGGGTAGACGTAATGAAGCTCGACCGGGGGCGAAGCTGTTTGAACGAGAACGAATGTGAGGGGCGAAGCTACTCGACTGTAGGGAGAGGGGCGCTGTTCTAAGAAAACTCTTACTATAAGGAGAGGCGCGAAGACAAGCCGCGAACTATGAACGAAGGGCAAGATCTGCAGCTACAGCCTTGGCAACTTAAACAGCCTCGGCGGCAACCGCTTTCTGCTTCCTTGTGGAATAGTTCAATTCGAACTGCTACGCTCCTCTTCCTCTCTGTTCTTCTTTCACTCCTCTTCCTCTCTGTTCTTCTTTCACTCCTCTTCCTCTCTGTTCTTCAACACTCCTCTCCTTACAGTCTCGTTTCTTTCCACTCCTTTCCTTTTAAAGCGATCTTCTTCTTCAAGCATTCAAAATGTATGAACTCAACCCGCTTTCACAATGAAGTGAAAGACAAATGAGTTTAGCTTGAAGAGGAAAGGAGTTTTAACAAGCAAGGAAGGAACGAGTCGCTTCCCCCTTTCCTTCACCACCAGCCCTCGCCCCTTTTGAAAAGCAGAAATGCGACGTTTCAAACCGAAATTGTACTTTCCAATATGCCTATTCGATCCAATATGCCTATGAGAATTGAACTATGATATTAGCCTATTCGAATTGAACTATTCTATTATTCGAATTTCACTATGATATTATGAGAATTGAACTATTCTATTAGTTGCGTAGCAGTTCTAATTAAAGAACTATTAGTACCCTTTACTTAAGAGATTACTTTCTTAGTAGTTGCGTCTCGTCTCATTTCCTTACTTCTTGCCTATGAGAATTGAACGATTCTATTAGAAGGCAAGAAGTAAGGCCATTTGCGGCACATTTAACACGGCTTAAACCTCCCTCATTACCAATCTCACATTAGAGTTCGGAAAGGGGGCTTAAAAGCATCGCAAATTGGGTGTTAGCTTTCCAACGAGGGTGGATTGAATGAAGCGACATCATCAAATATGCCTATGAGAATGGAACTATGATATTAGTTGTTCTCAGTCTTCAATTTGCCCTTTCTTGCTTAGTAAGGCGCAACGGCTTTCGCGCAGCTGCTACGCAACTAATTGAACTATGATATTAGTTCAAGTCAAGGTTGTAGAAAGAAAGTCTACCGGACGTGGGAAAACTGACTTCTAGTGAGGGAGGGCGAGCTTTAATTGAAGTAGGAGCGTTTAGCCACTTCCAACAAGTCTGTCTCGCTCGTTGCTTCGCTGTTCTCCTTAACAGTCAAGTCGAGTTCAAGTTCAAGCAGCTTCACTCCTTCAAGCGGCTTCGCACCTCTCACATTCGTTCAAGCAGCTTCGCTCCTCTCTAAGAACCGGTATGGAACGCCTCTCCAACCAGTCAAGCTACTTCGTTCCCTTCCTTACAATCAAGCGAGTCGCTAAAGCTTTCCACTCCTCTCCTTTTTATGGCCTTCCACTCCTTTCCTTGCAGTCAAGTTCAAGCTGCTTCACTCCTCTCCCTACGGTCGAGTGGCCTTTAGTCCTTTCTTTCCTGCAAGTCTGAAAAGTGGCTTCGCACCTCTCCTTCCAACAAGTCTTTTGGCGTAACTTTCCACTCCTTCCCTTAACTGGAAAGTTGTTTTCACTCCTTTCCTTATAGTCTGTCTCGTTGCTTCGCAGTTCTAAGGCGAGTAGTCTCGTTCAAGTTCAAGCTGCTTCACCCCTATCACGTAAGTCTCGTTGCTTCGCAGTTCTTCTTATTCCCCGCCCCCTCTCTCCTTCCAACAAGTCGAGTTCAAGCTGCTTTGGAGCTCCGTTTTCCTTAAAGTAATAGTTTTCTTAGAACTGCTACGCATTTTCAAACTCTTAATTGAGAATTTCTTAAGAGAAGAAAAGTTCCATTCGAATAGGCTAATAGTGAAATTCGAACTGCTTCGCCCCTCTCCTTACAGTCTTTTTGCTTCGCTCCTCTCACGAACGCCCTTCCCTTTTTCAGCTCCTCTCCTTACAGTCGAGCGGCTTCGCACCTTTCCTTCCTTGAAAAGCGCTAAGAGGGAACCTGTAGATATTACTTAAGTGGCTACGCAGTTCGAATAGAATAGTCTCGTTGAAGAGGCCCTGTTTCGCCCCCGCCTTTCCTTTTAAACGCTCCTTTCCAACGCAGGTTATAGTCTTCAAAGTGTCTTTCCACGCCTCTCCTCTCCTTAACAGTCGAGTCTCCTTTCAGTCGCCCTCTCCTTTTTATGGCTTTTCGCGCCTTTCCTTTTAAAGCTTTTCTCCTTCCACTTCAGGTTCGGGGAGCTAGAAGCCTTAAGCGCTAGGCCTGACCGATTCCCTTTCGTCTCTGCAAACATGGGCGGTGAGAGGGAAAAGGAAGCTCGAACGAAGTGAGAGGGTGGATGTAATGAAGCTCGAACGAAGTAGCTCTTTCAACTAATCCATACTTTTCCTCTCCTGTAAGTCTTTAAAGTCGAGATTTGATTAATCATAATCAATTACTTAACAAAAGTGAAATGAGAATAGGCTAATTGCTACGCTGTTCGAATTGAACTATTCCACAAGGTTGGCAACTATACTTGTTGGAAGGAAAGGCGTGGAAAGCAGAACTGCTACGCTTCTAATATCATAGTAGCTACGCTTCTAATATTCCATACTTTTCCTCTCCTGTAAGTCTTTTTTGGAGAGTTCCAAGAAGTAAGGAAATGAGACGAGTGAAAGCAACTCGCCTTAGAACTGCTACGCTTAGAATTGTACTTTCCAATATGCCTTGTTCTAATATCATAGTGAAATGAGAATAGGCTAATTGCGTAAAGGAAGGAGATGAAAGAAGCTCGACTAAAAGGAGAGGAGATGAAAGAAGAACAGAAGGGCGTGGAAAGCTACTCTAACAAGTCAGTCTTTCTCCTTACTCTAACAAGTCAGTCTTTACTTTTCCTCTCCTGTAAGTAAAAGCGAGCAGTCTGGAACTCCTTTCCCTGCTACATAAAGTCGACGTTCTTGTGCTTAAGTAATTGATTAAGAGAAGAAAAGAGGAGAACAGCTACGCAACTCTCCTTTATTCTGTCTAAACGCTCCTTTCTTTTGCTTGTTTTCGCTACCTTCCCCACTCCTCTTAGTCTTTAAAGTCGAGATTGGGTTGGTGTTCAATAACTATACTATACTATAAGGAAAGAAAGGAGCTGAAAAGAAGAACAGCGTAGCAACAAATTGAATAGTTCAATGAGAACTGCGTAGCAACAAATATCATAGTTCAATTCGAACAGCTACGCTTATAATTGAATAGTTCCATTAGAATAATAGAATAGTGAAATGAGAATAGGCTAATATCATAGTTCAATTAGAATAATATCATAGTTCCATTTGAATAATAGAATAGTTCAATTAGTTGCGTAGCAGTTCTAATTAAAGAACTATTAGTAGCAGTTCTTCTTATTCCCCTCTTCTGTGACAGCTATTTCCTCGTCTGGGAAGCAATCCTTAAACTCATGTTCCGGGTGCAAGGTCTTCTGCTATCGCCCTTCCTTTTTGGTTACATACGTGATGTCGAATTCAGACAGAAGCAGTAACCATCTTGCGGTCCTTCCCGTTACGTTAAGGCGGGTTTCTCGAACAAATACTTTTTTTGTAGGTCCATGGAAGCTATTAAATGTACTGGGTAAGACAGCATGTAATGCCTCAATTTCCGCCTTACCCAAACCAAAGCCAAGCAGGTTTTCTCCAAATTGGTATACCTGGTCTTGTAGTCAGTCATTTTCTTACGTTGGTAGTATATGGCCCTTTACTTCCGCTTCATCGTATTAAGCTTCATCGTATTAAGCCAACATAGACCCCATAGTGGTTTCAGTGACTGATAGGTATAGTAATAAAGGCTTCCTGGCGTTGTAGGCACTAGAATGGAGGTATTCCTTTATTTTGTCAAAAGCTTTCTGGCGGGCTTCATCCCATTTTCCTGCGAAATTTGGATTTCGAAATTTGTGTATCGGCTCGCAAGTGGTTATACAAGAGAAAGTAAAAGTCTGATGGGACTATTGATCGCTACAAGGCTCGCGTGGTAGCCAAAGGCTACAACCAGCAATAGGGTATAGACTATGATGAGACATTCAGTCCAGTTATCAAGATGGCATCAAGGGCGATTAGGTGTGACTTGCTTGATAAGGGAAAGAGAAGACGTCCCTCAAAGCCCCATTAACGCAAAACAAGTCGATTCCTCAGTTTTTAAATTACCAGAAGCTCTTAGCTACTCAGCTATACTATAGGCTCTAAAGGCATTACTTGACTGAAAGAGTGCTTATATTATGGGGGCTTCCCTTTCCAACATCTGACTTATATACAGGTCAACATTGACTTAAGAAGCACGAAAAAAAAAAAGGAGCTCACTCGACTGAAAGGAGAGGGATGAGAGTAGTCTTTTTCCAATAGGCTAGCTGCCTATTGCAGGAGTTCCTGACCTGAAAGGACACCAGCAAGCTGCTACTGAATGTGAACAAAGTCAAGGAGATGGAATCAACTCAATAGAATTAGGTTTTTTTTATGACTGCTGAAGTGACCGAACGAAATGTTGGATTGATTCAATACCGAATCCCAGATCTCCATAGACGACTAATGGTAGGGGCTGCATTTTTCGGAAAGAAAGATAGTGGCAAAAGGATGTTAATCAAGAACCGACGTCTCATGCCGACCCCGTCTGCAGTTGCTACTACACTGTTACATCCGGATAAAGTGACCCGTACTGGTGGAATAATTGCAATGCGACTATACCGCCTGCTGATAAAGGGAAGACAGTATACCAAGCTTGTCCCAGCAGTCAGGTTTGGTCCTCCGGGCAGCAACCCGGCCGGTATACACCCCACAGAGGAAATTGGGCTGTGAGGTGAGTAACTATATTCAACAATCATTTGCCAACATCGTTCCTAAGCCCTACTAAGTAAAGGGGGATGTGTTCAGTCCCAAGCATCTTCGTCAATACTCCATCTGCCCCCCGCCGGGGGGTTAAGGGGGAGGATGTCAAAACCTTACCCATAAAAAAAAGTACATAGACCTGCTCACAAAGAGCTACAAGACAGCCAAAAACATTACTGCTAATAAAATGAAAGTGAACAAAGCCAAACCAATATGATATTCAATAAGCCCACTTTTTTGAGAGAAAAAACCTGAATTTGTTGAGGAAGATCAGCTGTAGAGGAAAACCTATAGTCAAACTGAGAATCGCAGCCGAAGTTTGCTAAAGAGTCTGCCACTTTGTTGTTTTCTCTAAATGTATAGACGATTTGGAAATGGCCAGCCGAGAATTTGGATGAAATGAAGCTCCACCATGAGTCTAGGTATGGGTAATTTTAGGGGCTTCTTTATTTTCATTGAAGCAATCAACAATGATTTTGGAGTCAATTGCGAGTTTACGAGCTTGATGAATGTAGAGCGCATCCAGAAGAATAGAATCAGTAAACGCCCAAGATGATCTGATGTCAAGAAGCTGAGAACAGTCTTTCAGCCAGTCCGTAATTTGTTGAATAATAGCAGCCGGTTGAGATATTGGGTTTTCTAATTTACTGCTATTGCCTTCCTTCCAGAGTTCCCAAACTGAAAAAATAGTAAGCATAGACGTGACGTAGCCAACTTGGGATTTCCTGCGAGATCTGTTAAACCGCCGGGACTGAATGGAATCCGTTTGGAAGGATCAACTATTGAAAAGGCGATCAAAATGGTTCCAAACCTCCATAGCAAGCTCACTCTTGATGAAGAGGTGATCAATACTTTATTTATCATGCTCCGAACAGCACAAGCATTTGCTTGCTAATCTTATACCTTTCGTCTGAATTTTTTCCCTTAACTGATTCTGAAATCCCCGCATACAAAGTCAAATAAGAGCTTCCACGCAAAAATGCTAATTATTGTAGGAATGGCTTTATCCCAGACAAATTGAGTCCAAGCTTGAATGCCCGTTCGATTTCTTATCGATTCCCAACCAGCTTTGAGAATAAATGACTCACTACGATTCTTTTTCCATATCCCCCTGTCCTCCTGATGAGATGTGAATATACCACTATTCCTGATATCATAAACCACTCTGTGAGGCAAAAATGCTTCGATATCATTGAAAAAGCAGTTTCCATGTGCGTCAAGCACATCTATGATTTTGGAGAAATAACTAGTAAAGGAGTTGGCCTGGTCAATAAGAGGGAGTCATACTTTGGACTGCTTTTTTCAAAAGAAACTATCTGAAAGCCCCTATGGTTTGCTGCTTCCAAACCTGGTTGTCAGGACTTGGAGTGAAATCAGTTCTATTTTCAGGCAACCCCACCAATACTTAAGGGCTCAAAATGGTGGATTGGAAATGGAGCTAGCACTGATTTCTGGTTCCACCCCTGGCTCTCTGATATTCTTCTCATTGAAAGTACCCCCCTCTTATTGACCAGGTAAACTTCATACGAAAAGCTTTTGAAAGCTCTTGAAAATGTCTTGTAGTAGGAGGACCCAAAGCCCCTTCCTGAATAGGTAGGCACATAGTATCATAAAATAGCCAGTGAAGCTTTCTTTTGTCTTCATCACCGCCTCACCAAAAGTTAGCTAACATTTTTTCCAACTGGTCAAGAACTCCCTTTGAAACTGGAATCCCTGCAAGAAGGTGTATAGGCATCGAGAAAAGAACATGTTTGCAAAATAAGCCGCCCTCCACTGGATAACAATGCTTTCATCTCCTACCACTTTATTTTTTCCTCTATCCAGAAGATGAGCCATTTTTTTTTTTTTCGATTTAAATAGAGGTAGTCCTAGATCAAAATATTAGGAATCAAAGCAAGGAAAGTAGCATTGATGGAACGGGGGATCGCACCTTCAGCGAAGAAATAAGGTGACCAGCTGGAAGTTTTTGAAATCCCAACAATATTTTCTATATAAAAAGAATCCGGAAAGCCATCAGGCTTTAAAGGATAGGGGAGACCTTTTTTTGGGTTAGTGCGCGCCGACATGCTAAAAATTCCCTTTTGAACTTCTTCCATATTAGGAGGGCTCGTAAGCATCTTATTATCTTCCTCTGTGACTAGAGAGGGGATGGTCTCAAGGATCTCATCTTCAAGCACCGAACCTTGAGAAGAAAGTAATGTATGAAAGAAATTGAGAGCTTCCTGCCATACAGAGACAAGTTCTGAATTTGGTTCAAGGTGCTTATTCTCTATCTTTCTTCGTAAAGCAGAAGTTTTTCAAGGTTACTCTTGGCCGAATCTAACTCCATTTTCTTATCAGCAGACCAACTCTGTTCAAGAGCAAATTGGCCTTCTTCGTTTTCGGCATTTCTATATTCTGAAATAGTTCGCCAATTCAGTGCTTTATTTGTCGAGTCAATCTTCCTGGAGAAGACTTGAAAAGGATTTCCCGAGCATGGTTGAGATCAATGTGAAAATAAGAATGCCGAATCCACATTCTTTGGAAACGAAAGACCCCAGGCCTGCGAGTATTATAATCTTCTAAGAAGATTACTAGAGGAGAGTGATCAGAGGATACTCTAGGCAAATGGTCAACTCTGGTGGAAGCAAAACGGCTTTTATATAGAAGCGGGCAGTCCCCATTCAAAAGGATTCTATCTAGTCTGGCCCAGATACAATGTTGACCGGTTTGATTATTGCTCCAAGTCAATTTGCTGTCATTGAAAGCCCAATCAAATAATCCAAACGAGAAAATCATATCTTCAAAGCTCATCACTTCAATAAAGGCATTGAAGTCAGGAGGCCGACCCCCAAGTTTTTTCTAATGGATCCGCAATTACATTAAAGTTCCCCCTACTAGCCACGGGAAGTTAATGCAAGTCGATAGGTCCTTCAATCATCGAGTACACTATCGACTTCCCACACTTATCATGACAACATCACCGATCTTTGGCGCTTATGGGGGGCCCTATCATACACATGCACCACCAGAGTCTTCATAAGAACTCTGGGGCGAGGGCCAAGGTGAACCCGGATTAACGATGAGAAGCGGTCAAATCAGTAGCAAAGGCACCAGGACGGACGGTTGGTTGAACCGGGCGATAGCTTCGCGATCGATAGCTCAGTGAGGTACGCCACCCGCCCTACTTCTAATGATAGATAGAAAAGGTGGGAGAGGGGCTGAGGGACGGCAAAGGTACAAAAACAAAAACTACATGACATACGTACGTTAAATGGTAGGCCCATTACGAACAATCATTAAGGCGGTCTCCAATCTCGCTCGGCTCGGGGCGATCACTTGAACAGGGCGGGATTGATCGATCTACATCAAAAATTCTGGCTTCCCTTCCCAGGAGCGCATCTACAGAATAAAGAGAGCACGCACCACACTCCTACTATACCAGGGCCTTTAGCTTTCACTGAGAAGAAGAGATTACTTCCAGCTAGCTTTTTTCCCTAACCCTAACCAATGAATGATAGGCCGGCTTAGGATAATTTAAAACGAATTCACTTTCAGTAATCGGAGGCAGGTCAGGGGCCGGCGGGCACGCCCCCAGCTTCTTAAGTTTGGGAATTGTGCCGGACCAATGCTACGAGCTTCCGGAATCCAATGGAATCTTCGTAAAGTCGATCATTACGAGTGTTACGATTCATTCGATTGGCAGGTCCAATCGATTCATAGCCTCTCGAGCACAACCCATATTCATGCAAGGATTGGTGATTGAGGATCCATACAGAGTTTTATGAAATATCTTAGAGATCAAGGAACAGATGCTTTCTTCAGGAAATATGAATACTTTTTGGTAGGGACAAGCCATTTTTTGGCGTTGAATCGGGTCAGGAAGAACAAGTTGTTCCAGCTCCGGGGAAAAGATTCATCTTCCAATTTTACCTTCCTTCCAATATTTTGGATTTGAGCTTCCCTCATTCCTTTTATTGAGCATAATGATGCGAATCGAGCTTGTTGTATTTAGTATACAGCGTCAAGCAGTTCCGCTTTCCCCTACCGATGATGTGCCGAGAAGTGCATTGTTGGAACTGGGTTGGAACTTAAGACCATAAGCTCTAGATTTTGGGGTTTCCGCTATAGCCGAACACAAGGGAAAGATCATTTTTTTGACCGGAAAAGATCGTTTTATCAGGTAATGGATACACTATAAGCATTCCTTTGGTTATGTATTATGTATAAGCCTTCCAACAAACAGAAAGACTTGTATGCATCAGGTTCATAGGGGTAAATACATTCAAAAGGGAGAAATTTTAGCGGCTCATATTTCAAATAAAGATCGCCGCGTGGAAAACTCGTTTTTTTGGGGGGTTGTCCCCACTGGTTTGCGAAAGCAATGGGAGACTTGCTCCATAGAACCCCCCCCAGAGACTTTCGTCCCCAGTATTCTCTATGGGCAAAGGCGCTCAGGTGCGCTTAAAGTCTTATTGCCTATATCTTATCTTAAGACGAGGTCGCCACCCCGCCTGCTTTAGTCTCAAATAGGGCGCAAATTGAGGTGAACAGACTGGACCGAACCTCCCTACGTCAAGAGCTTTTGGCTCTTCACAAGAGAGCACCAGGTCGTAACACCGGAAGACTGCGCCGTTATTAGTTATTAAACAAATGATAGAATTTATTTGTATGGTTAGTCACCAGTGGCACAACCTACGGGCTAAGTAGCGCCTCAATGGGAGTCTTTTTTTCCTCCGCGATAGTGTAATACCAAGACCAGTAAGAGAGAATGGACTTCATCCATTCGGACAAAACCCATGCCCCCCGCCACCAGTCGTACTCTGACCAGGCTTCGAAAAACTTCGAGATCACCGAGTTTCTCGGGAATCGAGGGGTCAAGAGCCTAATCAGGTCCCCTCACCATACCTTGTTGATAAGAGGTTAAGTGTTTACCAGTGGTTGCGCTTAACCAGATCCAAAAGGGGAGAGGACACACACCGTTCGGTGAGTGAAAGACGAGGAAATGCCGATTCCAGTGTCTCCTAGGAGGCGCCGTGCGTCGAGTATACACCCGGTACCCAGCTTCCCGTAAACGATACGACAATGGAAGATCCTTAGACATAATAGCCCTCATTACAGGAACAAGGGATATGGAACTAACTAAGGATCTTAACATGTGACAGGAGACAGGAAAAAAGTCCTTAGTCACTCCGCGTACGAAGAACCGCTTAGCAAACTCCAAAGCACCAACTGACGATACTAACGATTTCTCTAACGAAAATGGAACATTCAGTGGCGAAATTAGCTCGCGATAACGCTCAGCCACCCGCTCATCTCCGATGACGATATCGTCGCCGAGGATAGCGTAGCGTGTAAAAGGAACTCCTGGATATACTTGGGCTGCTACGAACCAAATCACCAAATGGTGAGTTAATGCGAAAGCAGGCCAAGCTCCGTAAAAGCCCAACGGGGCTCCTATTACAAAACGAACTCTACCTCGAGGGTGGATGTAAGGAAGCTCGACCTACAGGGAGAGGGTGGATGTAATGAAGCTCGAATGAAGTGAGAGGAAGCCGACGACGAGAATTTCGAATCGTCAGAAAAGAGTAGTAGGCATACTTTAACAATAGTCTTGTCCACAAGCAAATCAATGTTCGGCAGCGGAAAATCATCTTTGGGAACATGCTTTATTGAGATTTCCAAAATAGATGCATACGCGAACACGTCCATCCCTCTTGGGCATGGGGACGATGTTCGAAATCCAATCAGAATAATCTACTGCCTTAATGAAATCAGTATAATAGTAACAAGACAGCTGAAGAGAGGATGACGTAGACAAGAATCAACCTCTTCCCGGTGAGGTTTTGATGTATCGCAGAATCCGAAAAGCAGCTTCTAAGTGAGATGATCTCGGCTTGTCCATATAAAAATCGGCTGATCACTCCCTCCTATGTTGTAAGTGTAAGCAATGTCATCCACGCAGAAGAAGGACAATACCTGATGTCGACCTCCAACTAAACATTGAATGATCCGATTTACTTATTTGAAAACCGGCTCCTTCCTCTACTCCTATTTCGGCTCTTATACATGCTGCTGTCACCTTTCAAACCAAGCTCTTGGTGCCTGCTTTAGCTTGCCGGAGGCCGTAACATAAATCGCTTTCTTGAGCTTGCATACCAAGTTAGGATTCCTAGGAGAAGAGAAGCCTGGAGTTGGAGGAGGCTGAATAGAAACTTATTCTTGCCCCCTTCCCTTATGTTGTTGAAAGGCATTCTATTCTTCACGTCAAATTGAAATAAGGCCACCTTTTGATTGCAGCCAAGGCAAGAATGCCACGAATGGTGTTTAGCAACCTGAAGCAAATGTTTTCCCTATCTCTAAAGGGGCGTTCAGCCACTTGACTCGTTGGAAAGGGGTTCGACTCAATATTCTTGAAGGAATCCTTTAGCTACTAATCTAGCCTTGTATCTATCTACCGAGCCATCTGCTTTATGCTTGATCTTGTAAATCCACTTGCAGCCAATGGCTTCTTTCCCTGCAGGCAATGAGACTAAGTCTTATTATTTTTTTCCTGGGCATTGATTTCTTCCTGTATAGCATCTCTCCAGCAAGAATGATTGGAGGCTTCAGCAAATGATTCAGGTTCATGAGAAGATTGAACTGAGATGAGGTAAGCTCGATCTTTTGGGGAAAACGATTCATAAGCCTTCAACAGGATAAGAAACTTGAGAGGATCGACGAAGCTGAGAGCGGGATCCAGAATTTGAGGAAGCGACTGGAAGGGAAGCAACTGGGCTAGACTGCTGATCTTCTGGAGTAGCCTGACCCTGGGAAAGAGACTGTAATCGCCGCCGAGAATAAACATGCTGTGCCGGGTGACAGGAATCCTCTGAGGTCAGCTGAACAGGCTGACAGTCGGCAGAAAATGCTGAGCAAAGCTGCTGGCCTGAAGAGTGAGGCTAATCCGTAACATCAACTGCAGAAGAATGAGGTTCGAGTTGATGAACAGGAGAAGGCCGCAATACATCTCCATCATCATTCTCCCCCGGGGCTGATTAATTAGGTTAAGGAAAATATGAGGCGACCCTATTAAAGTAAAGAGAGCATTAAGGATACATCGACTCTCTTGGATTTCACGTCATAGCATATATATACCCGGACTGAGCATATCCAAGAAAGACACAAGTGGTTGCCTTGGGGACAATTTTGCTCTTAACTGCGCAGGAATATGAACAAAACACGTGCATCCAAACACTAGCAAATGCCTATTATAGTACTGCCCCAGTAAGAAGTTCGTGAGGTGCCGCTGCAGCTTGGATTATCGTAGAATAAGAGGAGCCGTCTTAGGAAATGACTTAACAACAAAGACAGATGCCGCCGCTGCGAGGCGAGGGAGCAACTTGTCTGGTCTTGCGGTGCACTCATTCCCGTTACGAGAATGAAATGACGCCCCAGCTTGACTCGAGACCAAGACTCCTTACAACTCGCACCAATAGCGGCACTGAGCGGCCGGAGATTGATTGAAAAGGCAGGCCCAGCCGACCCTCTCCCCCCCTAACCGCCTATCTACTCGTGTTCGTAGCTCGATCGGAGGTCAAGACTGTGGTCCGGCGGAAAAACAGAAGTCGTCCGTATCAAGTGATACGTGAATTGCTCAGTAGTGCTTCGCCACTACCCTAGCTGGCGGAAATAGCTTAATGGTAGAGCATAGCCTTGCCAAGGCTGAGGTTGAGGGTTCAAGTCCCTCCTTCCGCTCCTGGCTTCGTCGTTTAGTGGTAACAAGTGGAGTGCATAAGCCACTTTAGAGATAGGGGCGAGCAGCAAGCAGCCCCTTGTATAGGGTTCCAAACCTATCTGACTAATAAGAGGAAAGGGGCGAAAAGCAACTCGACTATAAGGAGAGGGGCGTTCAGCCACTTGCTTGATTATAAAGTTGGAGAGGGGCAAGCCAAAACTGACTCCTAAGAAGTTGCTGGCTTTTCATCAGCCGTTGCGCGCTAGCGCGCTAGCCTTTTCCCAACCTAGTAAAGGGGCTGCTAGTTGTAGCGCGCAGTGTACTAGTGAATAGGAAAAGCGAATTGAGATTACTAATGACGGATGGAGGTTGAGGGTAGAACATGTTCGGTGCCTCGCCCTTGTCTCCTTCGCCGTAGACTGAAAATGATGGGAATCCTATCGATAAAGAAGAGGCATAAGCATCGCCTCTCGATCCAATCCATCTTCCCTGGCCTCCCCAACACACTCTTGATACGAAAGAAACCTCCCGCCATAGAGAAGAGATCGAAAGTCTGGGTCCCCTCGATCACCCTCCCTCTCCCTGTAGGTCGAGAGAGATGAACCCGCACCACATTTTTTCGAATCGAAAGCCCCAACTAGAGATGGAATTCCAGAACCTAAACAACTCAGTTGAGAGCTCCGTGACTGGTTCAAGGGAAGGTCAACCAATGATTGATAGGCCATTCCCTCCCTATCCGTCTCTTGATCCCTCATTCCACTAATCCGTTGTTACTGATTCATTCAAGGCATAGACTCTCCATTTCTTTGTCTTATTAGCGCAGGTGTTCGTCAACGATGAAAGCCGCTGAACTTCAGACTCGAGTGGAGAAAGAGGGCTAGGCCCCCGGAGGGCTTTCAGGGACTGGGGAAGACGGGTGGATTATAGAGCTAGGGTAGGGGCAAATCGAAGGCCCATCGGGATTGGGCATGGACGAGCCTCGACTGGGCCAGCATTGATGAAAAAAGAAAAACTTCCCCCATCGCATCATTAACCGGTGTAGGATTCAAGATCAGGTCCAGGATTCGAGTCAAATCGACCTTCCCTCTCATCTCAGGGTGAGGCAAGGAATTGTTTCAAATGTTCGTTGTTCAATATCTCGGCTGCTCAAGAAGTTTGACTAGTTGCTCCTCCGACCCGGAGTGGATTCTAGGGGAAGGGCAGAGCCTCACCTTGCAGTAGGAAGGTGTTCGTTGTTGGGACGGGTTCAAACTGGACTGAAGGGAGGAGGAAAAAAAGAGTCCTCTCTTCCTGGTCCTATCGAACCAGACACGGAATACCTGGGGATTCATCACTGGCTAGGGCTTTCGAATCAAAGCATGGGCATCTGCTATTAAGAGGGAGCAGTAGATCGTCGATTGAAGAGCCAGGTCAGTCAACTTCTATTGGGACTTCTATTGATTATTAATTCGACTGACGGGACTCCTAGCAGCAAACTAGTATAAAAAAGGGGCCCCCATAGAGAGGCAGGAGATGCAGGAGCCGCCAGCCGGATCGACCAACAAATGATAGGCCAGAGAGATGGGCTCATTCGACTAATCAGTGATCCCTGGGCCTACCTAACACAGATGTCCCTGAAATAGGGGATTGGTTGATCGGAAAGCTCAGGCAGGAGTAGGACATTCCATACAAATCTTTCTGATCCGCTAGCTGGTGGTCCTCTCCAATTTATAGTCAAGCAAGTTCAAATGGCTTTCCACTCCTCTCAAACCTTATAGTCAAGAGAGTGAAAATGGCTTTTCACGCCTCTCCTTACAATAAAGTCGAGTGGTCAACACTCCTCTCCTTCCTTACAATCAAGCGAGTGGCTTGAAACTCCTTTCCTTGCAGTCAAGTGGCTTTCGCTCCTCTCTTTCCTTATAGTCAAGAGAGTTGCTTCGCTCCTTTCCTTTTATAATAAAGTCAAGCTCAAATGGCCTTCCACGCCTTTCCTTACAGGAAAGCGGCTTAAAAGCTCCTCTCCTTATAGTCGAGTGGCTGAATGCCCCTCTCAAATCCCATTTTTTCATCGACAGGTAGGGTGAATTCTAAGGTTCCTTATTCCGGTTGTAAAGCGGAAGAAGAGGGAGAATGGGCACAGCCCCACTAGCAGCCCGCGTTTCCGACCCACCAAGCAAGGGCACGTTGCGCGGTAGTAGCCAGTTCAAGGAATGGAAAATGAAAGAAGAATCTGTGTGCACTATCTATGGAGTGGAGTGACTATCCTTAATCTCCTCTTCCCTATCTCCCCCTTTTTTTCCTTCGGCTATTACCGGCTGGCAAGGCTTGGCCCAACATTGGATTTGTTTGAAAACTACCAAGGTGGCATTCATTCAATCAAATCTTTTATGCCTATGCCAGCCCAAACTAATTTACTTTTTTTGGAAAGGAAGGAATGCAGGGAAGAAGTCTTTCCTTTCCACTGGTTCTTGAAAGCTATCAATCCCCGCTTCTCCCTCTCGCATCGGTTCTGCATCAGATGATGAGCCCATGCGAAAACTTTCTCTTTTATTGGCGCCCGGCTATTAGATTGAGTCGAAAGCCTACCAACGCATAAAGGTTCCGATTCGAGCGAGAGCCAAAACGGGTGAGGCGAGAAGATCTTGATCGAAAGCTCCACTGTTCTGAATAGTGAGAAAGAATGAAATTCGATCAAATCGATCGAGAATCTCATCATCTGTTAGGTGGGCCAACCGACCGACCGAGTTGGGCTGGGCGTCCATGTCACAGAACCTTTCTCTAGCCAAGAATCCCATTATTGATCGAATCGGGGCGGATCCAATTCATTGGCAAATGCAAAATCTATCGTTTTAACACTCAGAAAAAAAACCTAGAAAAGAGGAAGAGTCACTAAGACAAGAGAGCTATAGGTAAGCAAGCAAGAAGGATAGGTGCAAAAAGGCGAGGCAAGGGGCGTTCCAGCCACTTGACTCGTTGGAAAGGGGCTCTCCATCTCTAGGAAGATTGTGTACAGGATCTGGTAATCTAAGCCTTGCTTCTTCTGGTCGGCTCGTATTAGCCTGTGCTTTATTACAGGTAGTCATTCCCCCGTTCCTTTAGTCTTTTCAAGGGTACTTTTTTCTTAAGTCGCGGTCATGTCTTGCCCCCCCAGTATAGTGACCGCTTCCATGTTTTCCCCGAATTTCATCAGTTCCAGGCTCAAGTGCCTGTTCATCCATCTTCATTCCAAACAAAGGCGAACATCTCCATTGAGTGACTCTAACTGCTATGGTTTACAGTCAATAGTTCTTAACCAACCCTTTCTTTTTTGAATTCTTAATGTTTATTAATTAATTCATTATTCTATTATGTCTTTCTTTCTGAAGGGCTTGCGGTTTATTACACCAAAGGCTTTCAGTGAACTATTGAAGCTATCGAGAGAGTACCAAATGCTGACGGTGACGAAGGTTACCGACTTTCGGTGGACGCGGAGCCAACGAGTTCAGTCGAACAGCGTAACGAGTCTAAGGTTACAGAAGCCTTCGCCAACTTTGATAGGCATAGCATTGCAAGCAAATAGAGCAGAGAGCTTACCCTTTCTTTCTATTAGAGTCGCGAGCTTGTTGTAGTCGGTCCTAAGGGGAGAACCTTGCTGCTTACTTGCTATATCCCCGCGTCCTTGCACGGCTCGGCTCGTTCTTCGAGCCCTGCTTCTCCCTTCCCCCTCTCCCCGTTCCTACCGTCCAAAACAGGCCTATGGAGTATAGCCAAGTGGTAAGGCATCGGTTTTTGGTACCGGCATGCAAAGGTTCGAATCCTTTTACTCCAGATTATGAACACCCGATCGGATCTGTCAAGAACGAGCTGACGACTACAAGGGAAGCAGCTGACTGCAGTCCCTGAGCCCGCAAGCCAAAAGTTTGACTTGAACCTACCTTTGCTAAGAGAAGAGAGAGAAGGGAAAGACAGATGGCAGAAAGAAATCCTTCCAACCGCGGAATTGAACACAAGACTGACTTCGGCCAGGTTCTTTTATCAATCTCCTGGCCCTTGCTTAACTCCTTGTTCCGTAAACCGGTCGCTGGTAGATCTGATCGGATCCCGGACACGCGAGAGCCCAGCCCGGGAGGAATGCATGGTTCCCTGGCGCTTCATGGGACGGACGTTCGCAGTCCTCCTCCATCTAATCTAACCCTACCTCGTTCGCCCAGGCCTGCCGGCACAATAAGAGAATGAGGGAGCTAATCTGCTTGCTTGTGCAGGCGAGGACCGCTCGGCTAGGGCGCGCCAGAGGAGCTCCAAGCAACTCGACTGTAAGGAGAGGCGCGGAAAGCCACTTGCTTGACTATAAAGTTGGAAAGGGGCTGCTCAGTGAGAAGAAGCGTCAAATGATTTGGACAGTTGTCGCGCTGGCGGAGCAGGGAGCCTACAGGGAAGGTTGGGGCAATGAGGAGCTAGACGAGTATCTGCAGACCCTCTACCCCATCGACTACATCTATCGCTGAACCAACTGAACATCCACTTGAAACGGCATAATCATCAGAACCGACTGCAGCTTCATTGACTGAATGAACTGGTGCCTATACCTTTCTAGGCTCCTGGTGCTGGCTGTAGCCGTGGGAGGTGGGGGCTCTACCAAAAAGCATGCAACGACACAATCAACAGGTGAGCCCTTACCCGCACTCCGAGCAGGTGGGTATCGACAGACACAACGACTTAATCAACCGGATCCACCGAAGCTATTTCCTCTAGACAGAATGAGGCTCCCGTTGAGAGATCTATTAGTGATTGGGCCACCCCTCCTGGCAAAGAAAGAAAGGCAGGTTCAGGCGATTGATCAAAAAAAGATTTCCTTCCCTTTCTTTATGACAGAGCAATTGAATGAAGCGGTGCGGGGCCTATAAGATTATGAATAAGCTATTCATTCTCCGTCCTTTTGAATAAAAAAACCTTCGGAATGATGGTAGTAGAGTAGTCGATCTGATCTCGCTTAGGGCGGATAGAAATGCCTATAGATGAGGTAGGCGAGGGTAGCTTGCCGGCGGCGTGTATGGTAGTCTTTTGTTTGATGATAACGGGAAGGGCAATTGACTGCAACCTTTTTCGGCCTATTGGCTATTGGGTGGGGGCAACTGGAGGAAGACAGCACGGGGCAAAGCAAAGGGCAGAGCTTCAAGTGACTTGTTAGGGCTGTCGAAGAGCAAAGAAAAAAGTCACTCTTCCGCTCCTCTCACATTCGTTCGAGTGGCTTCGCTCCTCTCCTTCCACTTCAGGTTCGGGGAGCTCCGGCAGGGGGACTTGAGTCTCAGCAGAACCTTCCCTTTTCTTCTCTCTCCTTTCCCTCATCTCCCGGGCCTCAACCGAATTTGCTCCATTTTGCTCAGTTGGGGAGCGGAGGTACCCTCGAGCGGTGTATGGGCTGTGATATTTGTGGTAGCGGGGGTAGAACTCGGAAGGCTGGCCAAGGTTGTGTCCTTCCGAGCGGACGAGGTCGGCTCGGTGACCGAGGGCTTGCGTGGAGGCGGCATTGCGACCACGGGCTTGGACGTCACTTCAACATTTCTCTGCTTTTTTGAGGCCCGAGTGAAGGCATATATGTCGAACGGATTCACAATAAACAAAGGCGATTGAAAAACAGAAAAAAAAGAAAGGGGGCTTACTCGTGACGATGTCGGGCAGGGTGTCATAGAAAGATGTTTGGGGTAGTGGCTGTAAGTTCGAAGGCTTTTGTGTTATTCGAGTGAGGATGTGAATAAGTAGAAAAGGAAATAATTAGGCTTTGAACTTACCTTCTCTGGATGGAAGGGGTGACCGGGATAAGTGATATGCGAAAAGCGATATGCTTTACACGTCCGCTTCCAGGACGTCACGCCCACGCGTCTCCTGACTGTAATGGTTGGGCTTGGCTCTGCTCGCCGGTTGTGCTGCGTGAGCCTCCAGATGCCTCCAAGCAAGCGAAGGTTTTCGGGGTAATCGCCGCGCGTCCTTCCCATGCTCCGTGCCAACGGTGGTACCCCGAAACAAAGGGGCCAGTCTTCGTCGTGCCGGGGTATCCCGATCCGGATGCCACGAAAATTTAGGGAAGCCTTTTTCTTAAAAGACTTTCTGCGACCGGTGAGAAAGCGGACGACTTTAGGGCTTAAAGGAACACCTTTCTCTTTCATATTGAGTCCTCAGAGGTGCGGCCCACTTGGTGTCGGATCAGCTCGACAGGTCACTCAATAGTCTTTCGCGGAGTATCCCCTGTTTTAGTGAACCCTGGGAGTTGTCGGCGGCTCGACGATCTTTATTCCAAAGGTTTACCGAGGTGAAGCTTTTGACAGGTATTCTTTTATTTGTAGGTTTCTCTACTTCAGGCTCTTCCGAGGGCCTTTGTTTGAGGTGAGGTTCTATAGTTTGATGGTTACTTATGTTCTCCTCTCCCCTTCCCCGGTAGCTAGGAAAGATTTCGAAATATATTTCCTTCCTTCCGTTCAGGGGCACTCTAAAGGCTTTGCAACCTTCAGAGCTGGTTGACAGCCGTCTAGTCAGTCCCTCTCGCTCTTTGATAGACATCTTTCGGTTCTCGGTCTCATCCGACGAACTACTTTAGGTCTTTATTCTGTGTCCTATCCTTCCTTGCGGATTCCCGCTTTCTGAAGGAGTAGCGGCCTGTGTCTCCGGCTCTGGGAGAACTTTACCTATAGCTAACCTAGAGAGCTTTACTTTAAGATAGCTCGGGCAGGCACTCTTCTTCGGAAAGAGGAGTTGCTTGCCTTACCACACCAACCACCAACGCGCTGGAAGTTCTAGCAATGGGCAGCTAGGCAAAGGAATATTATATAGCAATTTCATATTCATTAGATAAGAGATTGTGGATCTGTTCTTAGTGAGGACAACCGGATTGGGACGATCAGGTCGGTTGAGGGCAGCAGCACACCAATAGGTGGATTGCCATTCTTGTACTCTTTGGGTAAAGGGCAGGAGCGACCCATAATCATTGACGAAGAGGAAGGAGCAAGAAAACGTATGCGCGTGACAGCAAGAAAATGGATGCAGCAAGAAAACGGATGCGCGTGACTAACGCGCAACGGCTTTCACGCTAGTGCGCTCATCCGCTGCTTGTTGCGCAACGGCTTTCGCGCTAGTGAGCCGTTGCTTGTTGCGCAACGGCTTTCGCGCTAGTGCGCTCATCCGCTGCTTGTTGGGATCAAACATATTGAGGAGGAGCTTTAGCTGCTCGACTGTAAGGAGAGGAGTGGAAGCCACTTCCTTGACTATAACCTGCTAAGAAAGGAGCTGAAAGCAACTCTCTTGACTATAAGGAAAGAGAGGCGCGGAGGCCGCTTGACTTTATTATATAAGGAAAGGAGCTGAAAGCAAAGGCCAATAGCCGATAGCTGATGTCACTAGCCAACACTTCTTTATCTACTTGAAAGCTGATGGGAGTACGGCTTTCTTCAAGGAAGTATCCCATATGATATTCTATTAGTAAAGAGCCCTTGATCCTAGATAAGTAAGCAGATATGCCTATGGCTGGAAAGATAGCGAGCGCTATTCTCAACTTAGTCTCTCAGAGGCCAGCTCGTTGTAACCCTAAAACACGGCGTTAGCGGGGTTGGGCTCCCCCTGCAGAAATACAACAAACATGGGACAGCCGGGAACGATGACCCTTCTCAAGCCTGAGGCCTAAGTTGGACTTTCTCTTTCTGCTACTTGCCACTCCGAAGTTTAGGATTGAGTTTCGAACTGATGGGATTTTTCGAATGGTAATGAAGCTTGCCATTCTGTTTATTTGGCCGAATCCGACTCTGGGCCTGCCCTTTTGCTAGCTTTTTCATTATGCTGGTTCAACTACTGCTTATGCTTGAAATATCTAAACACCTGAAATCCACTCTCAATAGATGCTGCCCCTTAAACAGAAAGGGTGGTAGGTAGAACTAAGGGAATAATCTTGTTTGGTTCGGTAATGGAATCAATAGCTTTCCCGAACAGGGATATAGGAAGAAGCCAATAGCCTACAGGCTTGCCAGCGGACTTGCTTGACCTATTGAAATGCCAGTATAGACTTCTGGCACATGGTCGGCTAGCTAAAGGTCAGCTTCGGTTCTAGGCAAAGATCCGCCAGTAGCAGTTCCTATCCCAGTTCCCATTCAACATTCATTCAAAGTATTCTCCCCTTGCCATGCTTCAACCAGCTGCTTTGCGGACTGCTCTTGCTCTTACTGCTCTTTCCTATGCTTCCTGCTTCTGACTACTTGCCTTTCCCTCACCGTCATTGCCTTCCCGCTTGATATCTCGTTTTCCTTATCTCGTGCAATTAAAGGGAACGAGACTGGAAAGCCCAAACTGAGCCCGGCGGGGGAATGCTTACCGATACCGAAGCCGTTCCGCTCGTCCCTCTTTCCTTTCGAGGAGGGACTTCGCTTCACTCTCCTTGAAGAAAGCAAGTTTGCGGTTACGTAGATGATAACCGGCTTATACAAAGGTTTGTTTGTTGGAATCTTCTTCTGTCAAAATCTTTTGGGAGGCCTTGGTGGTCTCATATTATTTTGAATAGTTTAGAAAGCTATTCCTACAAGGAAAGGCCTCCTTTCTTTCATCTAAAAGCTGGCTGGTCTCTTTTCATATTCAAAAAAGGAAGGCGCCGCTTTAAAGCAAGTCGCCTAGGTTCTTAAGAAAGATTTTTGGTTTTTTTTGTAAAGCGGAATTCTCCTTTGACTCGATCTTTAATTGAAGTATAGCATTATGAAAACTCTTTCAGAAATTCCATAAATAAGTTTCTCAAGGATTTTGAGAAAACCCGACATAAGACTCGACTTTTCTTTTTGCTTTTTCTATTTCTTTTCTCGTTTTTTTATTGGTTTACATGAGTAAACCATCCATGTCTTTCTTGTTCCACTAGCTAGGAGATAATTGGCAAATTTCCCTTTCGTTATTACTTATTTCTTTATGTCAAAGACCAGAAGCTGGAAACATCGTTTTTTTCATTCTTTTCTTATTAAGAAGTCATAAGTAGTGGTGAATCCGTGTAGCTGTCAGCTTAAATGGTAGTTGTTTATTCTCACCCGGTAGCTGCTTTTAGTGAATAATATCTCTTGCTTGGAGCTCTTCTTCGTCCTTCGACCTTTTCGAGAATGATGTATTCTCTTTGGTATAGCCTTTCTATAATATCCTATTCCCCAGGAAAGCGAACTCAATAGGAATTCTCTCTCTCGCCGATGCTATTGAATCCGCTGCTGTTGGTCTTACCGGTCTTGGTGGTAGGGCAGTAGGAGTAAAGGCAATAGGATCAGTATTAGGGCTTAAAGAGAATGTTCTGTCAGAGAAGAACTAATAGAATAGATGAATCGGCTGCAAGTCTTTTAGCCACAGACGCTCTTCCTGGAATAACCGGCAATGGTAAACTATCCATTGTCAAAGTCTCCGCCCTTTTGGTGCTATCATCGTATATATAATAGAATAGATCACGCCTCTAACTATAACTCGAAATTTCATAAGAGAAGAATTGGCAAGTCAAGTAGTACGCTTGGTTCACCAGGTTCTACCACTGCAGGGCTCAATCATGCTAGTTAGGCTATATGCTTCACACATTAATGTGAGTCTGTTTTTCGGGGAAAAGATAAGGCTTACAGAAGCTCGTGCAAAGAATATTTTGTTGAGAAAAGTTCCCCCTTTTTGAAATCTTGTATTATGATGTTAGAGAAGGCTGCTTTGACTTTCATCGAGATTGGCTTGGTGTTCAGTGACTGGCCTTTCTCTTGTTGTTTCTATCAACATAAAGGAAATGTTTCAGTCACCGCCCCACAAAAAAAGCGTATGTGAACAAAAGCAAAAAGTACGAAGTACGAGAAAGGGGCAAGGGTCTGTCTTGGGTTCAATTCCCAAAGCTCCTATGTGGCGAAAAAGACTGATTCAACGAGATATGCCTTGCCTTATGGATAACCAATTCATTTTCAAATATAGTTGGGAGACTTTACCCAAGAAATGGGTCAAAAAAATGGAAAGATCGGAACATGGGAATAGATCTGATACCAATACGGACTACCTATTACAATTGTTGTGCTTTCTGAAATTGCATACCTATACAAGGGTTCAAGTTTCGATCGATATTTGCGGAGTTGATTATCCCTCTCGAAAACAAAGATTTGAAGTGGTCTATAATTTACTGAGTATTCGGTATAACTCACGCATTCGTGTACAAATCCTTTTCCTTCGTATAGCAAGGGGACTCTGTCTTCTTATTCTGGCAAAGTTACCCTTTGCGCTGGAATTTCTTTGGATGGATGAGCTCTCACAGGCACTCACCCCATTTCTTCCTTCGTCTTCGTCGGCAGGGGGTCTCAATCAACCACCGCTTCCTTCTCCTTCGGACCCGGGGTCTTTCCCTATTCCTGTTTCGCAAGATCCGGAGGAGGACCCCCTGGGGGGCTCACACCCACCTGTCCATCAACAGCAGGGGGCTGGGCCATCTAATCAGCCTCTCCCCTTCGACCCGTATCCTTTTTCTGAGGGTGAGGTTGTTGGTGGGGATACCATTCTCTCCATTCAGGGGCGGCTTTTGGGAAAGGATCCCTTTCCCTCTGCGGAGGTCATAAAGATGGCCCGGATTGAAGCTGAAGATCTCTTCGAGGTCAAAGCCAAAATCATCCGTAAGATGGCTCTATGGGATCCAACTGGAGATTGGATGGGGCGTGGAGCTCGGGCCCTCGATAATCCGCGAACTTCTAGTGGGGAGGAGTCCTTAGAGCGACTTTATGCCCTTTGGACCGACCTCCAAGAAGGGGGGGTACTCTCTGATTCATTCTCCTGGTTAGCCAGGAAAGTGTTTCAAAAAAAAGAAAAACGAACTTGGTCTCTGGTCCCCCTCCCCCACCTACCCACTCATCAATCACGGTGTTCAGCTGACTTGCACTGATAGACCCCTATTGTATTGGAATTAGGCGCCCATCTTTTTACTGTTGTCAATGAATCTCTTCCATGTTCGATTCTACTCTATGTTAGAACATTTCTGTGAATGCTATTCTGATCTAAGTGGTCTTATTCTTTGTCCCGTGCTAGGAAGCATTACTCCTCTTTTCATTCCAAATTCAAGAATACGACCGATACGATTAATTGGTCTGTGCGCCTCTCTTATTACTTTTTTGTATCCCCCTGTTCTTCGGATACAATTCGATCCTTCTACGGCCAAATCTCAATTTGTGGAAAGCCTTCGATGGCTTCCTTATGAAAACATCAATTTTTATTTGGGTATAGACGGTATCTCTTTATTCTTCGTGATATTGACCACATTTCTGATCCCTATTTGCATTTTAGTGGGTTGGTCTGGTATGAGAAGTTATGGGAAAGAGTATATTACAGCATTTCTAATTCGTGAATTTATAATGATCGCCGTGTTCTGCATGCTGGATCTTCTACTATTCTATGTTCTTCCCGAAAGTGTGCTAATCCCTATGTTGTGCGGAGCTGAGTATCTTCTATTCGCTGGGATAAAGCCTTTCCTCTGCAGGGGCCTTGTGCAGTAAACCCCCTACGGGCGGTCGTCCGTCGTCCTAAAGTAGTCCCCGCGAAGCTTTCGGGAAGAGGGGTAGTCTTGTGTGTAAGCATAGCATTTCTGGTCGAACCCGCCCAACCCAACTAAGAAGAACCGAACCTGACAGACACATCTTTTTCCTTTTGGGAGGGTACTCCGAGTAGTGGGTACCTCGTAGGACCTCGACCCGCCTACTCGGGTCTTGTATGGATATGCAGGAAGGGGTGCTCCTAGGTGTGTGTAGGGGTTGTGTTTGTTCGCGAGAAAGGATTCCTCGTCAAGTAAGTTTGGGGGGTGTGGACACACTTGCGCGAATTCGGGTAACGGCTACAAGGGAGAAATCGAAAGGAAACTGTACCCGACCAGGGATGGACGTAAACTCGTAAGCTACCGAAGGTAGGGATAATCGTCCAGGTCTTATTGTGAAAGAAAAAAGCCGCCCCGCCACAGCAGACGGGTTGCTTCCTCTGTCGTCGCCGGGGAGCTCTTGGCGAGGAGACCTTAGGATAAGTTGCTAAAACAAAGGGGATGGGAGGATCGACCCGTTCAGATAATTCCGAAGAAAGACTGTTGGCAGCAGGTAGAGAGATTTTTTTTCCTCTTCAAAACACAAGGAAATGCGGGCAGGGTAGAGCTCGGCAGAGGGTTCGAGAATAGGGTAGGGTCCTGTCCTTAAGATTCAGATAAGAAAAGAGTTCCAAACCTTTATGCTCCGTACAAGTGCTGCATACAAGTTCCGGCCAGGATGATTGAGAAAGATTCAACCAATTTGAACCGCTCACATCACAATAGTAGTAGCGTAAAGGCCGTAAGTCGGGGGGCGGCCATAACATAAGGCTATTACTTTCACACCTCTCTCTCGTACTATAGATAGAGAGAGATCCGCTGCGTGAGCAACCCGACTGTGCCTTACATGTGCTCTACAGGCCGCACGTAATCTTTCTTCCCAACGAGCCCTTTTTTTTATTTGGAAGACGGGCATTGCGTTCGGTTCGAAAGGCATGGTTTTCAGTATGTCTCCAGATAGGGCCCCCACTAGTCCGGCTAGCTAGTGAGCGGTTCTTTCGGGCGGGAAGCAGGCCGGGCCCTACGGGCGGGCATCTCCCGCAACGCAAGCACCATTGTTCGACACCACCCGAGAAGCAAAAGATTCGTCAGTCCAGGCTGAAAATACATGCATAGATAGTGGTTTAATGCCAAGGCCGACGACGGAAGCTCGGGACGGAGCCGTATGAGGCGGAAGTCTCACGTACGGTTCTCTGAGAAGGGAGTGGCTACCTACTGGAGCTTCGACCAAGCACCACCGGTCAATTCCGCTTTGGGGCCACCCCTGACTCTACCATTATTATAGGGGTATGGGGTTCGAGACAAAGAAAGATCAAGGCAGCATATCAGTTGTTCCTTTATACTTTACTTGGATCTGTTTTTATGCTATTAGCTATTCTGTTGATTCTTCTCCAAACAGGAACAACCGATTTACAAATCTCATTAACCACAGAATTTAGTGAGCGGCGCCAAATCTTTCTATGGATTGCTTCTTTCGCCTCTTTCGCCGTCAAAGTGCCTATGGTACCAGTTCATATTTGGTTACCCGAAGCTCATGTAGAGGCACCTACGGCAGGATCCGTCATCTTGGCAGGAATTGCTTTAAAATTGGGAACCTACGGGTTTTTAAGATTTTCAATACCCATGTTTCCCGAAGCGACACTTTGTTCCACTCCTTTCATTTATACTTTAAGCGCGATTGCTATAATATATACTTCCTCGACCACTTTAAGGCAGATCGATCTTAAGAAGATCATTGCTTACTCCTCAGTAGCTCATATGAATCTGGTGACTATTGGTATGTTTAGTCGGGCGGCGGCCGTTAGGTCACCTATTTTGAGTTATGGACACACAAGGCCAAAACATGTGTGCCGGGCGCGCGACCCATCAACCTACTAGCAATGGGGGAGAAAGCATAGCATGTCGCAATAAAAGCTTGATTCGAGGCGTCAGCAAAACACTGCCGTCTGTTCCAAAAACAAAAGCCCCTTAGCGCCCCGGGACGGGAGTGGGGGACGGCCCTACGCGCAGGCAACAGCAGCACCGGCTCTACGAAGTCAGAATCGAATCTTTCTGTTGGCTTTCCCAATTCATTCGTGAATAATAATTCAAGGGCGTGAAGCGAGTACTTCTAGCTGCTTCGCCTGCTTCTTATTATGGCGGCTATGTTTTCGTGGCGAAAATGAACGAAAAGCGAGATGAGCGTGCTATTTTCAAATCGATTGATAGATAGCCTGATCTGTTCTGATAGATCGAAAGAGATAGAGAGGGAATCTCTCAAGAATAAGGGGAAATCCCCTATTTCTATCTATTGATGAGACAACTATCTATTCTTGATCCATCAGAAAGAAATCGATATGTATCTGATGGAGTCTACATCGTACGTAGAGCGCCCAAGCGCTTTTTAGGCCAGCTCAGTTCTCTTATCCATCGGTCCAATGCACTGGGCTCATCTCATGGAGGGAAAAGCCAAAATGTAGTTGTCTTGTTCGCCGCCTCGACGCATTCCCTTCTCTCCCCGGTATCGTCCCACACAGAAAGAAAGAGCGCAGAGCCCCGGCCCGACCTGTAGGTCCGCTAACGTAAAGCGAGGAGTTGAGCCTGAACTGGCGAACCGAAGTCACTTTCGGAACCATACTTCCTACAGCTAACATGTGTCCAGTCCAGCGGGAACGCGCAGCGCAAACGAACCTGAGCTGCTATACCGAATCCCCCGCTGGCCATCGGGGACCGAGTGGTAAGGCCATGATCCGCAGGGGAACAGATCACTCATTCTTCCATTGGGGACAGGTGCACGAACGACAACTCCAAACGTCACACATCCGCCGCCTACCTACCGTTTAGGTGGCACCAGCGAGATCCAGCTAAGGTAAGGAAGTGTCGCGGCTGCTCCACTCCGCTGCGCTGCGGTCTCATGAACTGAACTTCGTTGCCTTCCCGCGCGCGAAGCGAATGGGCGCTGTGCCGTGGGTCAGTTTCGGGGTGGGGAGCGAAGAGAGACCAGAAGAATGATTCATTTGGATCGACGAGCTTTTTCAGCCCAAAAACGAAGAATCAATGGAATGTCTGTCTATCCATGAACATCTATTCTATCTGTATATCTAGGGGATCTCTCTATACATATAGATTTTTTTGTTGGAATGATATGATCGGCTAGCCGTAGCCGCATATCAGCTACGCTCAATGCGGGATTTCTGTTGGATCAGATCTTTTGGGAAGCTTTTGGACCTAGCGAAAAGGGCTCTAAGCCTTCACGCAAGCAAGCGCGAGAGAAGCGGAGCACGAAGCTACCGCTTCCCCCGACCGACTAAAATACAACAGTCGCGACCTACTTTGATTCAAAAGAAAGGCGAAGGGTTTGGCAACAAGCAAACGGCTTTCTATCATAGTTGCAAGGGTTCCAAACCTTAACTACTTAAGTACCAAAGGCTGCTTTCGGTTGGTTTCATAATGGGGCTGTTCACTACAAGCTATCAGCGCTCAGCGCTGTCTTAGATTGAACGTTGACTTATCTTATTGCCGTTCAATCTCTAAGGCGGGTTTCCGCTGAGAACGGAATAGTGTTCGTGTCCAAAGGTGAACAAAGCCCTAGCTTCTAGAGTTCGCTGCTTTTCCCAGGCCGGAGAAGGGCTTATACTGCTCGCCTTTGTTTGATATGTTCATTCAGTACCAATACAAACGAAAACTACACCAAAGTGGAAGGGCCAGTATAGAAGCTAGAAGTAGCTAGCCTCCTATAGTAGAGTAGTCGGCCTAACCAAAGCCTCACGACAACATAAAATTAGCCTTATGAATTGAATCTTAAGTAGGGGGCTTAGCCCGCCCGCCTACCAATCAAAGAGGCTGAGAGTAAGCGTAAGCTCACCCGGAAGCTCGAAGAGCTTCCCTTCATTCGCTTCGCGGGAGCCGCACAGCACATAGCTGGAAGTCAGAGGGCCCATACTACCTGCCTAACCCTTCGCTCCGAGGGACCGTAGATCGGAAAGCGCCTTCTAAACCACCCCATTCATCCAAAAGAGAAGGGAAGGGGCCTATGTATTTGCATGACCCCTGCAGATTTCACCCTATCTATACCCGGAGCCACTCCCCTAGCGGTCCTGCCACCACGCCGCAGAACGGGAGCTCGTGTGGAACCTTTTATTCTGGCGTAACAGCGGTAGAACGTAACAAAATATTACGGCCGCCTAACATAGGGGACGGAGGTACGGTAAACTCGGCCAAAATATGAGACCCGAAGGGCCCGGCGCGCACAATCCTATCCTATCCGAGTCCGAGTTTACCCCTTGCACTTCGGACAGCCGTCCGTAGCATCATAAGGAGGACCCCCCTTTCGAGGTACAAAAAGAGTACGGTACATAGGAGGTTGGTCTTTCTCAACGTGGTGTATAGCACGAAAAACCTTTCGATACAAGATAGGGCCGTTCACATGAAAGAAAAAAATGAATCCTTTCTTATCTTCTTTCCCGAGAGGGAAAGAGAAAGAGGGTCTTATGGAGGGAGGGGGGAGGGAAAAGGCTTGGGCCTACCTATCCCGATAGGACCCCATAAAAGAACGGGAGCTGTTGAGAGGTTCCATATTGCCGAGACGAAGGACAGCACTTCTGTACGTGATCGTAGTATGTCACGTCGTCTCGTCCCCGCTGCATCGAAGAGTACCTATGCACTATGTTCCGGTTCACTGATAAGGAAGATAGCGTTGGGGTGGGGGTCTACGATGTGATACTAAAGTATGACCGGGGGAGATACATGCTAACTATGGGTAGGAAGCAGGAACCATTATGTACAAAATTTCGGGGGGTTACAGATCTCTTATACTACCATCGATCGACAGAGCGGAACGACCAGAAAAAGAAGTTAAGTTAGAAAGCCGTATGATAGGTGGTAACTATCTTGTACGGTTCGGGGGGTAATCGGCGTACTCCGATCAGTGGGGGGGAATCTTTGGCTCTATCGAACATACAGGGAATTGGAGGTAGCATTCTACCGATGTCAAGTCATGGACTGGTTTCTTCAGCCCTTTTTCTATGTGTTGGTGTTCTATATGACCGACATAAGACTCGACTTGTTAGATATTACGGAGGTTCAGTGAGCACCATGCCGAATCTCTCTACCATTTTCTTCTCTTCCACTTTGGCCAATATGAGTTCACCTGGTACTAGCAGCTTTATCGGGGAATTTCTCATCTTAGTAGGAGCTTTCCAAAGAAATAGCTTAGTAGCCACATTAGCAGCGCTTGGGATGATTTTAGGCGCGGCCTATTCCCTTTGGCTATATAATCGTGCGGTTTCTGGGAATTTAAAACCCGATTTCCTCCATAAATTCTCCGATCCAAATGGCAGAGAAGTTTCCATATTTATACCTTTTCTTGTTGGAGGGGCGACCGTACGTTAAACTACCAAAGAAACTAGGGTAAACCAATGTGATCATGACATTGTAGGTGCTTGCGATGGGACGGATGCGACTTCCCTCAGTTGGTTTGGGTGGCATAGCCCGTTGCATAAGTCCCCCCCTTTTTTTATCCATTTCTTTAGTCTTTAGGGAGCCAAAGCTTGACTTTACTAAACTAATAAATAAGGCTCGCGCTAGGCGCTTACCTTTTTTGGCTGTAGGGTTGGGGTGGCTTGCTGGGTGAGACTGATAGAAAGAAAGGACGGGGGGCAACCATGCATGGTACTTCTCGACCCTGTCTCCGAGGGACAGTTGAACTAGCGACTCATGAATGCTGCCGGGTTGGACGAGCCAATAACTCGAAGGCGTTCGGTCTGTTTTTTGAGCAAGAATCACAGCCTTACCTTATCTTCACCATGATACGGACTCCAAGTTCTTATGGCAGAGCACGAGGAGATTTATCATCAATATGATGATTGGAATGGAAACCAGAAGCACGACTGGGGTCCTCGTGGTCCAAGATAATCAAACCATCAATAACAGTAAGGTAAGCATGAGACTTTTTGGTAGTACCGGTGAACCAGATGGCCGCGGCGATGGAATCTGGGACGGAGGACTTGTAGTATCTCTCTAGATCTGGCAAAAGCGAAAGACCCCCTAACATAATTCGAATGGAGGCTGACCGCTGAGCCCACTCTGGCCTCGCGGGGCGGGCCCCTGTGGTTGCGAGCTGGAGCTGCCATAGCTTATGGCTATAGCAATGGGAGGGCCCCAGCAGAGAGAAAAGTCAGGATAACGAGCGCTCCGCCCGCCAAGCGGGCGGCAGGAGCAGCGGGCAAGTGCTTGGTAAGCCAACAGCCCAGTGAACCGGGCGGGGCACTCGAAGAAAGGGGGGCACACTGAGCAAGTACGAGAAATTGGCCCCGCTCCGCTTTCTTAAAAGCAAGGACCACTACGGGAGGTCAAACCAAGGATCTATGGAAGTGGGGGCTCGTCCCCGGTCAATATTGGATCAAACAATAGGGGGCCGTAGCACTGACCTCTTTTTTTTATTGATTCAATACAATAGGGGAAAAGATCGTACAGTTCCCTACCGAGACAAACTCTCAACGGATCCTCCGCGCGCTGGGAATACCTCTTCCGTGCGTCTTTCTCGTGGCGGGAACAGAACAACAGGGAAAGACCCGGCCCAGGGCGAGCTTTATTTATTGTTGAGAGAATGGGGAGTGAATCGAATTCCGTTTCCGTTCTTTGGTTCGGGCCCCTCTCACATTCGTTCGAGCAGCTAAAGCCCCTCTCGATCTTTTTCGTAGTTGAGAAGGGGGAAGGAGTCTAAATCAATGGACATTAATGAACCATCATTGATGGACGTTGCACATGACACGATCAATTCGACTCAAGGTCCGGCGCTAATAGAAGTTGCTTACTTTCCTAGTAGCGAAGGAAAGGAGCTGAAAAGCTGCTTGCCTTTACTATAAAGAAGGAAAGGCGTGGAAAGCCACTTGCTTTACTATAAAGTTTGGAGAGGGCAGGGCTTTTTTCGTAGTAATAGTGGGCCGGTCTCATGAGATCTATGCCGGCCGTCGGAATCAAACGAAGGTCGAAGGACCATTCGATTCATTAAGGGGCATAGCGGCGCCCTCGCCCGGCGCCATTTCCGGACCTAGCAGCAGACGGGCGGGCCGTGCCTGAATTCAGACCGGACCAGACTCTTCTTTGTTTGAGCTGCTCCCAGGCACGCAGACCGAAGATCTCACTTGTCCTGGACAAGTACGTAGAGATCTTCGTGGGACCGTGGAGGGAGTCTCAATCGATCTTTTCTAGGATTCCTTATCACGCCACACATGGAGATCTTTCCATTGATAGATCAGAGGGTCCTCCCTTGAACAAATTCTGAAAGGTTAGGTTACTACCTGCTTCTACGGAAGAGGTTTACTTTGTACCGCCCGGAGGTCATATAGATCGGAATCCGGAGCGATAAGAACGAAAGGGTTGGTGTGGCCACAGCTACAACTACTGGCGCTTCAAAAGGCTTAGATTCTAAGGGCGCTACTGAAAGCCTTTTTTTAGGTCCTGTAATAGGGAGGTGTAAGCCTCGAAAGCCTTTGGTACTTCGGTAGGGCGAGCAGCCCTTAAACCAAAAAAAAAGGGAGTCTCTGACTTCCTTCCCCTATTTTTTTTATGCATTTCATTCTCTATTTGGCCCGCTTCAAACAAAATGAGAAAAAAGGGTCCGGTCAATAGCATAGCTCTTTCTTTCCCCGGTCTCCTTTCGAAGGAGAGGCCTTCACATTCCTAATCCGGTAGGGTCGGACGGCTTTCTTTGCCCCAGCTTGGCGAATCGCATCCCCGCACAACGACATTCTTTGTTTGTGCGCCCCTTACCGTTCTCGCTCAGTCTTTCAACGGCTGGGAAGGCAGTCGTAGAAACGAAGCCTATCGCCACGCCGACCATCAAATACGAGATTGAGCCCCTTCTCAAAGATTTGATGGAATGGCCCACCCCACCCAAGAGCGCTTATGTCATAGGGGAACTCATGGCTGGAAACAATCCTTATGGTTTGTTTTGATATCCGGTAGGAATAATAAAAAGAAAAGTCCAGGTTGGTTGGTGAGCCTAGTGATAGGAGACTATCTAGCTTGGTTCGGAGAGCACTTGTTGGGTTAACTATTTTTTGGTTGCTAAATGTTACGGCCTAAATGCTGAACTATTGACCCTACTTGTTCGGATGGGTGTTCACCCCAAAGTGTTCCCGGACCGCATGCATACATCCGTAAGTAACTTAGTGCAACATGGAAAATTTCATTGAGAGGAATCAGCAAAGAAAAGAAAAACGGGTCAACAACATCAACATGTGTATTTGAGAGATTGTCCTCGGGCTGAGGAGTGTCCACATGAGTTCGTTGAGGTGTTTACACAGGCCTGTGGTCCTCTTTTATATTCTGTCGAGAGTTCGGATTGCTCCACCTAAGTAGAACGAAAAGAAGGAATTGGAAAAGAAAAGGGGGAGCTATTGTGAAGCCTAGAAAGGCGGAAGCGGAAAATCGCTTATACCGAGTTCCCCAACAGCAGCTTAGCTTAGTAGCAACACTCTTTCTACTGGCGTGGCGCTGCTGGATGCTTCTGATCAATAGAACACGAAGAGGAGGAAAAAAAAAGCTTATGATGAGCATCTATTTGAGTCGATCATTTCCAAGATCTAATTCCAGTTTTTTCTTATGTAGTGGAAACGCCTTACAATCTGAAGTTTTACGCTTAAGGGAAGAAATGTTCTTGGTGGATGCAGGACTTGGGACCCCCAGAATTTGTATGCAAGATGAGCCTACAGGAGTGCCAATCAACCGAGCCACCAGGTTTGAGAATAAGGTGGGATTCCTGGATCTAGTGGCCGGTGAATCACTGATCAAAGAGCAGATTTTGGAGAGATTCTTCATCGATCTAGTGGCCGGTGAATCACTGATCAAAGAGCGAGCAGCCGCCAGGTTTAATGATTTGGTGGGATCTACAGATGTAGTGGCTGGTGAACCGCTTCTTCTTCTTCCACGAAGATTCAGACAAAACCGAGCTTGGATGGAACTGAACAAGATTTGGCGAACGAATACAAAGGTCAAAGGCTTTATTATTGAGAAAGTAAAAGGAGGTTATTCAGTAGCCATCGCAGGTTTCATTACCTTTCTTCCATTCCGTCGCAGAAGGAAAAGGATATCGAATGATCGATTCACCATTGAGAACATTAACCCCAAAAAGACGAATATTGTGGTGTTCTAACAGCGGCAGATCAAACAAGAACTTGATGAGCGAAATCCCTTTGAAACTGGCCTTTCCCTTGGTCAACAACCAAGAAATATATACTTCTTCACTACTCGTACAGGCTTGACGGAGTGAAGCTGTATTGAGGGAATCTTTTTATCTCAATCAATCTTCAATGCCTCAACTGGATAAATTCACTTATTTCACACAATTCTTCTGGTTATGCCTTTTCCTAATTCTTCTTAGATTATATTTCTCTTTCGGTTTCGAAATGAAACTCTTTTCCTACTATATAGCGAATCCTAAGTTACAGCGGGCTCTTTCTATTTTGAAATGGTTCTTCTGTCTTTATTGCTTGTTCTCCTTTGGCTATAGAATTTTTTCTAACTTCTTTGATGCTATGTTACTTCATTCCTTATTTGGTATTCTCCCATCTGAGCTACAGCTCCTCTCCCATTATATGGGTCAGCCGGATAAGGATCCGGAATGGGTGGAATTCGTAGGACAGCGCCTACAAACCCAGGGACTCTCACCGGGGGAATACGAAGTCATGGTGCGAAATTTCCTAGATACAGAATTTTGTTTTTCTACGCGTGAGCAGATTTCCTCTCTCTATCAACTCCTTTTTTATGGTCGGGAGGATCCCCAATGCTTCATTG